ATAGAGCTATTTCAGACATTTCTAATTCGTGGTTTAATTGGAAAACATTTTGCTTCGAACATAGGAGTTGCTAAGAGTAAAATACGGGAAAAAGAACCGATTGTATGGGAAATACTTCAAGAAGTTATGCGGGGGCATCCAGTATTGCTGAATAGAGCGCCTACTTTGCATAGATTGGGCATACAGGCATTTCAACCTATTTTAGTAGAAGGACGGGCTATTTGTTTACATCCATTAGTGTGTAAGGGATTCAATGCAGACTTTGATGGGGATCAAATGGCTGTTCATGTGCCTTTATCTTTGGAGGCTCAAGCAGAAGCTCGTTTACTTATGTTTTCTCATACAAACCTCTTGTCTCCGGCTATTGGGGATCCCATTTCCGTACCAACTCAAGATATGCTTATAGGACTTTACATATTAACTAGCGGAAATCGTCGAGGTATTTGTGCAAACAGGTATAATCCGTTTAATTGCAGAAATTCTAAAAATGAAAAAATTAGCAATAATAACTCTAAGTATATGAAAAAAAAAGAACCCTTTTTTTGCAATTCCTATGATGCAATTGGAGCTTATCGACAGAAAAGAATAAATTTCGATAGTCCTTTTTGGCTCCGGTGGCGAATCGATCAATGCATTATGTCTTCAAGAGAAGTTCCTATCGAAGTTCACTATGAATCTTTTGGTACCTATTATGAAATTTATGGGCATTATTTAGTAATAAGAAGTATAAAAAAAGAAATTCGTTGTATATACATTAGAACCACTGTTGGTCATATTTCTTTTTATCGAGAAATTGAAGAAGCTATACAAGGTTTTTCTCGAGCCTATTCATATGGTATCTAATCATATAGATGGTTAGTGTCATATCCAAGCTAGGTAAATTTGTGTTATGATACTGGCGTAAATTCAGGTCAACTAGCATCTTTTCAATTTTCTACGTGAATAATGAATAAACATAAAGAAAAGGAAGTTTTCCAATCATTCACTCAAATTCATTGTCGAACCGAATCCCACTGAGTGGAATATGGAGGTACTTATGTCAGAACGGGCCAATCTAGTCTTTCACAATAACGTGATAGGTGGAACTGCCATTAAACGACTTATTAGCAGATTAATAGACCATTTCGGAATGGCATATACATCACACATCCTGGATCAAGTAAAGACTCTAGGGTTCCGTCAAGCTACTGCTACATCTATTTCATTAGGAATTGATGATCTTTTAACAATACCTTCTAAAGGATGGCTAGTCCAAGATGCTGAACAACAAAGTTCTATTTTGGAAAAACATAATCATTATGGGAATGTACATGCGGTAGAAAAATTACGTCAATCCATTGAAATATGGTATGCTACAAGCGAATATTTGCGACAAGAAATGAATCCTAATTTTCGGATGACTGACCCCTTTAATCCAGTCCATATAATGTCTTTTTCAGGAGCTAGAGGAAATGCATCTCAAGTGCACCAATTAGTCGGAATGAGAGGATTAATGTCAGATCCACAAGGACAAATGATTGATTTACCCATTCAAAGCAATTTACGGGAAGGACTGTCTTTAACAGAATATATAATTTCTTGCTACGGAGCCCGTAAAGGGGTTGTGGATACTGCTGTACGAACATCAGATGCTGGATATCTTACACGTCGACTTGTTGAAGTGGTTCAACACATTGTTGTACGTCGAACAGATTGCGGTACGATTCGCGGGATTTCTGTAAATACCCGAAATGGAATGATACCAGAAAGAATTTTGATACAAACATTAATCGGTCGTGTAGTAGCAGACGATATATATATCGGTTCACGGTGCATTGTCGTTAGAAATCAAGATATTGGAATTGGACTTATCAATCGATTCATAACTTTTCAAACACAACCAATATTTATTCGAACCCCTTTTACCTGTAGGAATACGTCTTGGATCTGCCGATTGTGTTATGGGCGGAGTCCTATTCATGGGGACCTGGTAGAATTGGGAGAAGCTGTAGGTATTATTGCTGGTCAATCTATTGGCGAACCGGGAACTCAACTAACATTAAGAACTTTTCATACTGGTGGAGTATTCACAGGGGGTACTGCGGAATATGTGCGAGCCCCCTCGAATGGAAAATTAAAATTTAATGAAGATTTAGTTCACCCTGCACGTACACGTCATGGATATCCTGCTTTTATATGTAATATAGACTTGTATGTAACTATTGAAAGTGACGATATTATACATAATGTGATTATTCCACCAAAAAGTTTTCTATTAGTTCAAAATGATCAATATGTAAAATCAGAACAAGTGATTGCTGAGATCCGCGCGGGAACATATACTTTTAATTTGAAAGAAAGGGTTCGAAAACATATTTATTCTGACTCAGAAGGGGAGATGCATTGGAGTACCGATGTGTACCATGCATCCGAATTTTTGTATAGTAATGTACATATCTTACCAAAAACAAGTCATTTATGGATATTATCAGGAAAGTCGTGCAGGTCTGATACAATCCATTTTTTACTTCGCAAGGATCAAGATCAAATTAACATTGATTCTCTTTCTACTGGAAAAATAAATATTTCTAATCTTTTAGTAAGTAATGATGAAGTAAAACGAAAATTATTAAGTTTGAATACTTTTGGTACAAAAGAAAAGGGGATTAGCAATTATTCAATATTTAATCAAATGATATGTACGGATCATTCTGATTTAATGTATCCTACTATTTTTCACAAGACTTGTTATTTATGGGCCAAAAGACGAAGAAATAGATTTCTTATTCCATTCCAATCGATTCAAGAACGAAAGAACGAACTAATTCGTCCTTCTGGTGTTTCCATTGAAATACCTATCAATGGTATTTTTCATAGAAATAGTATTTTTGCTTATTTCGATGATCCTCAATACAGAAGACAGAATTCGGGAATTACTAAATATAGAACTATAGGAATTCATTCCGTTTTTCAAAAAGAAGATTTCATTGAGTATCGAGGAATCAAAGAATTAAAGTCAAAATACCAAATCAAAGTAGATCGATTTTTTTTTATTCCCGAAGAAGTGCATATTTTACCCGAATCTTCTTCCATAATGGTACGGAATAATAGTCTCGTTGGAATAGGAACACCAATCACTTTCACTATAAGAAGTCGAGTAGGCGGATTGGTCCGATTAGAAAAGAAAAAAAAAAAAATAGAATTAAAAATATTTTCTGGAAATATACATTTTCCCGGAGAGAGGGATAAGATATCCCGACACAATTCTATCTTGATACCACCCGGAACGGTAAAAAAAAAATGGAAGGAATCAAAAAAAATTAACAATTGGATCTATGTCCAATGGATCGCAACTACCAAGAAAAAGTATTTTGTTTTGGTTCGACCTGTAATTTTATATGAAATACCGGACAGTATCGATTTTGTAAAACTTTTCCCCCAAGATCTATTCCAGGAAAGGGATAATCTGGAACTCAAAGTTGTCAATTATATTCTTTATGGAAATGGAAAATCCATTAGGGGAATTTCCGACACAAGGATTCAATTAGTTCGGACTTGTTTAGTCTTGAATTGGGATCAAGGCAAAAAAAGTCCTTCTATTGAGGAGGCCCCCTCTTCCTTTGTTGAAGTAAGTACAAATGGTTTGATTGAGTGTTTTCTAAGAATTGACTTAGTAAAATCGAATACGTCATATATCAGAAAAAGAAATGACCCATCTGGTTTAGGATTGATCGCGGATAATGAATCGGATCGGATCAATATCAATCCATTTTTTTCTATTCATTCCAAAGCAAAAATTCAAAAATCACTTAGCCAAAATCACGGAACTATTCGTATGTTGTTGAATAGAAATAAGGAATGCCGATCTTGGATAATTTTGTCATCATCTAATTGTTTTCAAATAAGACCATTCAACAATCTTAAATATCACAATGGGATAAAAAAAAATCCTAAAATTCCAATTAATAATAATAATTCATTAGGCCCTTTAGGAATAGCCCGTCAAGTTGGAAATTTTTATTCACTTTACCGTTTAATAACTCATAATCAAATATCAATAATGAAAAATTTCCAACTTGACAAAATAACGGAAATTTTTCAAGTAATTAAATATTATTTAATGGACGAAAATGATAAAATTTTTAAACCCGATCTAGACAGTAATATCGTTTTGAATCCATTCCATTTGAATTGGTATTTTCTCCATCATTATTATTGTGAAAAAACGTTTACAATAATTAGTCTTGGACAATTTATTTGTGAAAATATATGTATAGCTAAAATGAAAAATGGACCACATCTAAAACTAAAATCGGGTCAAGTTATAACTGTTCAAATGGATTCTGTAATAATAAGATCAGCTAACCCATATTTGGCGACTCCGGGAGCAACCATTCATGGCCATTATGGGGAAATCCTTTATCAAGGAGATATTTTAGTTACATTCATATATGAAAAATCGAGATCCGGTGATATAACACAAGGTCTTCCAAAAGTGGAACAGATATTAGAAATACGTTCGATTGATTCAATATCGATGAATCTAGAAAAAAGAATTGATGCTTGGAATGAGTGTATAACAAGAATTCTCGGCATTCCTTGGGGATTTTTGATTGGTGCTGAGCTAACTATAGCGCAAAGTCGTATTTCTTTGGTTAATAAAATCCAAAAGGTTTATCGATCCCAGGGAGTACACATCCATAATAGACATATCGAAATTATTGTGCGTCAAATAACATCCAAAGTCTTGGTTTCAGAAGATGGAATGTCTAATGTATTTTTACCTGGTGAATTAATAGGATTATTGCGAGCAGAACGAACTGGGCGTGCCTTGGAAGAAGCAATTTGTTACCGAGCTTTATTATTGGGAATAACAAAAACATCTCTGAATACTCAAAGTTTCATATCCGAAGCGAGTTTTCAAGAAACTGCTAGAGTTTTAGCAAAAGCCGCTCTTCGGGGTCGTATTGATTGGTTGAAAGGTCTTAAAGAGAATGTTGTTTTAGGGGGAATGATACCCGTTGGTACCGGATTCAAAAGAATAATGCACCGTTCACGGTCAAGGCAATATAACAAAATTACCTTGAAAAAAAAAAAAATATTTGAAGTAGAAATTCGAAATCTTTTGTTCCATCACAGAAAATTATTTGATTCTTTTCATTTCAAATAATTTTCTGTGATACATTAGAAATATAGGATTTAATGCGCTTTTAGGAAGCATTCAATTCATCCCTTTGCAGTCGTTTGATTTGGTAATAAAGTATAATAAATAGAAAAAAATGAATGACCTGATTTTATATTAATGGCCAATCGTCTATAAAAGAGAAGGTTCCATCGGAACAATTATTTATTGCTATTTCACAGGATACCTGGTCTCGTTTTTTTTCACTTAAAAAAAAAACGTGTGGGGATAAATGACAAAAAGATATTGGAACATAACTTTTGAAGAGATGATGGAAGCTGGAGTTCATTTTGGTCATGATACTCGGAAATGGAATCCTCGAATGGCACCTTTTATATCGGGAAAGCGTAAAGGTATTCATATTACAAATCTTACTCGAACTGCTCGTTTTTTATCAGAAGCTTGTGATTTGGTTTTTGATGCAGCAAGCAGAGGAAAACAATTCTTAATTGTTGGTACAAAAAAAAAAGCAGCGGATTCAGTAACACGGGCTGCAATAAGAGCTCGATGTCATTATGTTAATAAAAAATGGCTCGGAGGTATGTTAACGAATTGGTATACTACAGAAACGAGACTTCGTAAGTTCAGGGACTTGAGAACGGAGCAAAAGACAGGGAAACTGAACTCTCTTCCAAAAAGAGATGCCGCTATGTTCAAGAGACAATTATCTCATTTGGAAACATATCTGGGTGGCATAAAATATATGACGGGGTTACCCGATATTGTAATAATCGTTGATCAGCAAGAAGAATATACGGCTCTTCGAGAATGTATCACTTTGGGAATTCCAACGATTTGTTTAATCGATACAAATTGTGACCCAGATCTAGCAGATATTTCGATTCCAGCTAATGATGATGCTATAGCTTCAATCCGATTAATTCTTAACAAATTAGTTTTTGCAATTTGTGAGGGTCGTTCTAGCTATATACGAAATTTTTGATTAATAATAAGATAAATAAATTTTTAGATTTGGTTGGGCGGTCATATATTTATGTAATCGGTTATTAGAGCATTGCAAAATTGTGCAAAAATAAATATTTTTTGATTAGTAGGTATTCAAAATAGAAAAGGAAATGAAAGTCAAATAAGGAAATGCTTGAATCAAAATAATTCCCTTTCAAGTTATATATATTTTTTTTTAGAGGGCAGGGCAATATGAATGTTCTATTATGTTACATCAACACATTAAACAGATTCTATGATATATCTGCTGTCGAAGTAGGTCAACATTTCTATTGGCAAATAGGGGATTTTCAAGTGCATGCTCAAGTACTTATTACCTCTTGGGTTGTAATTGCTATCTTATTAATTTCAACCATTCTAGTTGTTAGAAATCCGCAAACTATTCCAACCTCCGGTCAAAATTTCTTTGAATATGTCCTTGAATTCATCCGAGACGTGAGCAAAACTCAGATTGGAGAAGAATATGGTCCGTGGGTTCCGTTTATTGGAACTTTGTTTCTATTTATTTTTGTTTCGAATTGGTCGGGGGCTCTTTTGCCTTGGAAAATTATAAAGTTACCTCATGGAGAATTAGCTGCACCCACAAATGATATAAATACTACTGTTGCATTAGCTTTACTTACGTCAGTAGCCTATTTCTATGCGGGTATTTCAAAAAAAGGATTGGCTTATTTTGGTAAATACATACAACCAACCCCAATCCTTTTACCTATTAACATCTTAGAAGATTTCACAAAACCTTTATCACTTAGTTTTCGACTTTTCGGAAATATATTAGCTGATGAATTAGTAGTTGTTGTTCTTGTTTCGTTAGTACCTTTAGTAGTTCCTATACCTGTTATGTTTCTGGGATTATTTACAAGCGGTATTCAAGCTCTTATTTTTGCTACCTTAGCTGCCGCTTATATAGGTGAATCCATGGAAGGGCATCATTGATTAGTTATCAAAATAGTCTTTTTTTTTTTAGTTTAGCCTGTGACAAAGTATGTGTGGCTCACGATAATGTACTTAATAAAATAAAAAAAAATAGAAAGAAATTTTGAAAATTTTTAATAACAATCAAAGGGATTATCTAACCCACCCCCAAAAATGTACTAAGTAAGTATAAATAAAAACCATTCCCGGGGAATGGTAAAAAAAAAAAATAGGAAAAAGATCTTTTAGATAGATCTCTTTCCTATTTTTTCGAAAAATAGTCTTTTTTTGACCAATTTGTATTTTACTCCAATGAATATTATTTTTATTTATTATTTTGTTCATTCAATATAGACAATTAGAACTATAAACATATTCAACCTTTTTATTAGTTTATTAATTAATAATAGTATATTAATTAATAAAAATTCTTATTAGATATCAAAATATCAAAATTGATTAGTATATTATATTTAATTAATATTAGAAATATTAGATTGGGAACTATAATTTCGGATGATATCTACGTTGTTTACGACATGTGATTCAAAAAAAAGATGTTATATCGAACTACAAAACATTTCCGTTTCATTCATTCACATTTAATAATTGACCAAAGTTTATTTGATTTTCCTAAATATAAAAGATATATAAAATCACATTTAGATCGCTTAAATTCGAATATTTCCATAGTAATAATTTGGTCTTTCGAATTGATTTAGATTAATTCGATCCATATGGGATAATAATGAATATAAAGAAAGGACAAAAAATAGGGTGAGGGGGTCGAACTAAGTGTATATATAATCTAATCGTTATAAGACAACTCTTAGTTTTTTAGGGATTTCCAAGAATGATTCTCGAATCCTATTGAATCTAAGGTATAACTAATTGGTTTACGGTATTGAACAAACACATGTATATGTCATAGTAGATATTCATTAGTTATATTAGTTATATATGACTATCTATCTAAATTTGTCCTACTCGAAATTTAGGTGGGGATTCGAAAAAAAGAGCCCTTCCATTCCATCTCTTGTAATTGTGAATTGAATAACTCAAAAATGGAAATAAAGAAAAAGAAAGAACGAAGAATTAAAAGAATGGTTCAAAATTTAAGATAAGAACAAAAATTGTATGTATTCACAAAAAACTACATGGGTAGAAACAAAAAAAAAATCAATATCGAAGTTATTTGGATAATTCAATAAAAATTATTCATGAATTAAACTTCGACTAGATAAACGAAGAATGAAATAATTAAGTCATAATTTCTTGGTTGATTATATTATTAACTATTTCTTTATTTTATTTGGAATTTTATTTGGAATAGGAGAAACTTATCATGGATCCACTGATTTCTGCTGCTTCTGTTATCGCTGCTGGGTTGGCCGTCGGGCTTGCTTCTATTGGACCTGGAGTTGGTCAAGGTACAGCTGCAGGGCAAGCTGTAGAAGGGATTGCGCGACAACCGGAAGCAGAGGACAAAATAAGGGGTACTTTATTACTTAGTCTGGCTTTTATGGAAGCTTTAACTATTTATGGGCTGGTTGTAGCATTAGCGCTTTTATTTGCCAATCCTTTTGTTTAATCTTTTAAAAAGATAGAAAAAGAAAAATACATATTGTTTTTTCCGTGGACTTTCGTTCCTGCTATTGCTTTTTTATATTTTATATATATTCCGATTTAACTCCTACAATTTATTCTTCATTCCTATTAACATACTGATTCGCCTTCTTCCGTCCCTTTATTTAGTCCAACGAGCGCCCCCTTTTTTTAATTAATTTTTAGAATTGAAAACAACTAGATATTTTGCAATTGACATAAGAACTAGTATCTACTTCTAAGAGGTATCATTCTTATAGGGAATCTTTCAATTGACTAACCAATTCAAAATATAGAATATATTTATTAATAAATATATTCTATATTCTCTAATAGATAGAATCAAATTCTTATTATATTCATATTCTTACTAGTAATTCATATTAATTATTAGTAAGAAATGAAAATATTATAGAATAAACTTTAATTTAATATAAAAAAACGAATCAAAAAATAAAAAAAAAAACTGGGAATCGTAGAAACAAAATTAGTCTATCCATAAGAGGAGATGCGATCATATGAAAAATATAACCGATTCTTTTCTTTGCTTCATTTACTGGCCATCCGCCGGAAGTTTCGGGTTTGATACCGATATTTTAGCAACAAATCTAATAAATCTAAGTGTAGTGCTAGGTGTATTAATTTTTTTTGGAAAGGGAGTGTGTGCGAGTTGTTTATTTCAAAGAATAGATTGGATCCAACCAACTGCACTTTTTTCGTTATAACTAGAAAAACGTGCATGATCCGGCGAATGACTTCTTACTAAATAAACAAAAAAATAGTTAAGAACCATAGCATTTCGCGATTCATTGGTAAATCTACTTTGATTCTCTATCAACCAAGAATTTTGGAGCATTACCATGGTTAAAGCTAACCAGTTTGAAGTTTAGACGCAATGTAGTATTCTTTCTACCATTATGTTAATACGGAAATTGGAATTTTTTCGATATAGAACACTCATGTCGATAAAATGACTTGAATTCTCTTTACGATGAAAAATAGGAAAAACAGGTGTTTTGTTTAACGCCTCCTTTTATACAATGCGGAATTGATGACCTACGTATAAATTAATCAGAATTCTTTGGATTTGAATAAAAAAAAAAAACAACTTTGCTGACAATTATTTGTTTGGTCAGAAGAGTCCTCCAAATATTTTAATCTTGTATTGGTAATCATTTTCAAGATTTTTAGAAATAGAGAAGAGAAAAGAGGATAGGCTCATTCGATAATAAAGATAGGGAAATTTCCTATAAGGAATTGAGTGTGAGAGCCAAATGAATTGAAAGATTCATGTTTGGTTCGGGAAGAGATCATAGACATTTTTAAATAAATGGAAAGAGAATCTACTTTCAT